TAGGATAGGGAGCACTCCGCTACACTCATTAGGACAACAACCTCCTAACTACTATGAGTTAAGCAACTAATGGACAGACCAGACCGCATAAGACTACTGAAATAGAAAAAGAGAAGGGATTCACGGGCAGTGAAGGCAACCAAGGGAGAGGAATCATTCCATTCAATTCCGAAGCCTAGCGTCTCCTGTAAGACTCTATCACCTTCATTCTTTTGTTGAGGTTCTGGCACTTCTTCCTCCGGCCCTCTATTTACATAGCGAAGAAAGGCAAAGGCTCTTGCTTGAATGCGTGACTTATGTCTCTTTTTCCATTTATAAAAAGTAAGATGAATCTACGCTCCTCGGCCTATAGTAAGTGAATGAGAGGGTATGGGGTTCCGGGTCTTTTTCCAGTCAAAATTGACTAAGAGGCAATCCCCTTTTTCCGTGATAATGTGAAAGGACTCAATTCCTTCTTTCTTCCCCAGCGAAATGTAGCAGGAACAGCCTTCCCGCAGTCGCATTAAGGAGATTTTTTCTTGAAACTCTTTACTCCTTCACCCGTAGCAAGTACTCATTTCTATTTAGTTGTTTTCTTACTCTATCCGGCTATTGAACCTGGTTTCCCTCTGCATATGGTAATAGAGAGTTAGACAGCTTAGAGAGCTCCTCAAAGGGCTAGTTCTCACTCTGTTTTGGGGACCCCCAAGACTGTCTTTCCCTGTGTTTCCTAGTCTATATAGGTCCAATCTCATCTGCTAGCGCTTCTTCGTTGCTTGGTCGGGACACATTCATCGATTTCTTTTCATTCTTCCTGGGCTTGCAAGTGACTTACTTCTTTTGGCCGTTCTTGCTGTCTTAAGTCGTCCTCTTTTCTTTAGAAGCTGTTAATTGATTTCGTGCCTGCCCTAAGGCTAAGGGGAGAACTGCATGTCCTACTAGTCGGATAGAAGCCTACCCACCTACCAGCCTACCTTGTTCATATCGAGCCGGACAGGAGAGACCCTCTTTAAAGTGAATAGAAGCAATTCCTTTTATAAGCTTGAAAATAGCCGCTGTAAATCAATTCAAATAGATAGGGGAGTTCCGAACCAGCAGCAAGCCCTTTCTCGCCCTTTCTAATGTCCTAGGCGAAGGCAGTGCAGGTGAAAGCCCAATAGATCCCATTTTTTTTTATCGCTCCACATAGCTCACGACCCGGCACGAAGAAATCTCTTAGACGGGCGGATGCGAATCTGGATCTATCAACGGAGCAATTCCATTCCAGTCGTAGTCTCAATCCCATATTCAATGAAAGTCTCCGCCGTGTCTGACCCCCTCTTTCTATCCGGAGTGAGTCAGGCGGCTAAGCCTTTAATCCTGATAAAAGAAAGAGTTTTCCCACCCTCCAAGTATCCATAAATGGAATCGGTTTGAGTGAATTACTTACCGCAGTCAAAGCCAATAGGGAAAGTCAGGTCAAGAGAGAGTCTCTTTCCGATTAGTGCATCTCGCACTTCCAATTCATTCCGAGTTAGAAAAAGTCAGTTCCTTCCCTCCCTTTTACTTTTTCTAGGGTAAAGTCCTCTTAAATGGATTACTAGTTCCTTCCTTCCCAATCAATGCTAACTCTATCTTCCTCTCTTGTAATTTAGGAGATTTCCCCAGCCCATAAAGAACTGTAGTTACATACAGCTCTCAAAAGATAAAAAGAGAAAGAGCTATGAGTTCAAGTAAGAAAGTGAAAGTTCAGTCCTCATAGTTTCCCTATCCCACTGCCAAAAAGAAGACAGCAACAATCTAGCTCCTCGTACTACTTCTCTCAGTAAATACCATTCTCTTAGTTAGGTAGTAAGTAGATAGACGGATTAGTACTTTTACCCAGGGGTAGCCTTCCTTGTCGCCAAAGAAGAATGAGAATTGATAAAGTTTTCTTGGGGTTTTTCGCTTCAATAGCAGAAGCAAAGAAGTCAAATCAATGCAGCTTTCGTGCCCAGCCTAAAAAGATCCTATCCTCTTGCAGCTGGAGCTCTTGATGGCACGTTCAAGCGAGTTTATGAATGAATGAAATCAGTTGAAGGAGCGGCCAAGGACGAAAGCTTTGATTGCGTTCTGCTATGGTTGGCTTTTTCCTTGCCTAAAACAACTATCTTCTCTTCGCGAACGGTTAAGAATCCTCTTTGTATGCGCGTTATCTCTTGTTTATTCTTCTAGTTTTTGCTTCTTATGCTTTGATGGGTGAGACTCCGTTTCTTCTTAGGTTGTCTGTAAGTGTAGTTCGTGGTTCACGGGTGAGGCTACCTGGATAGGTGGGCAGTTCCTATCGGTGGAGCTAAGACACCTTCGAGAGATATAGCTGTAGCTCTTGATGGCACGGGCAAGACAGTTCATGAATGAATGGCGAGTTTTCTATTTACTAGAATATCTTTCCGGAAGCTTCTTTTTAGAATTGATTGCTACCGGTGGTGAAGAAATTGAATCAACGGCATCGAATGCAAGCTCTGATAAAGTTTTATTTTGATTTATGGACTACAACGACCTA